GGTTTACTAATGGGATGTCCTATTGCATTACAAAATTTCATTTTTGACAACGATTCAACTAAAGGAAGAATTGGAACAATTGTATCAAGTTTATTTATGGTATTATCTATTATCAACGAATTTTCAAGCATTTGACTCCGTACCACTAAGGGGTTTAGACATACACTTGAAAGATAACCCAAAAGAGAGAGGGAATGCTTGGATAATGAATTTATATAGATCTTTTCCGGGTGAAACCCCACATCAAAATGACATTGACATACAGTGACAAAATAATATTTCCACTTTTTCATCGGAAAAAGCCTATCTTTTGAAGCCAGAATAGATTTTCCTTCATATCGAAAATAATGTATGAAAGAATCCTTAACCAAGCATAGGGTTGCCCGAAAATCGTTAGTAAAGCTTTCAGCAAAATCTTCTATTTTTTCATAGAAATATATTCGTTCAAAAAGGACTCGAAAAAATGTTGATTGTAAATGAAAAGATTGGTTACGAAGAAAGAAGAGAATAGATTCGTATTCATATACATGAAAATTATATAAGAACAAGAATAATCTTGGATTGTCCTTTGCAAAAATGGAAATAGATTTCTTTGAAATAATAAAACTGTTCAAATTCCAATACTCATGAAGAAAGAGTCGTAATAAATGTAAAGAGGAGGGATCTCTCACCCAGTAACGAAGTGTTTGAACCAATTTTTCTAGATGGATAGGGTAAGGTATTAGTACATCTGACACATAATTTAAATGTGGAAACTTACTCTCTAAAAAAGGAAATATTGAATGAAGTGATTGTAAATTATGAGATTTTACTATTTCTGACCTTTCTAAAAGGGATACTAATCGTCGGGAAAATGGAATTTCTACAATGACTGCAATCCCCCCCGATAGCATTTGAGAATGCAAATCTTTGTTGTACCTAAAAAGTAGATTTTGGTTTGAATCATTAACAGAAAAAATCAAATGATTCTGTTGATATGTTCGAGTAATTAAATGTTTTACAACTAATAAACTTGATTTAGATTTAATGTCATAACCCCTATTTTCCAACAAACTAGATCTATTTAAACCACGATCACGAACAAATGTATAAATATACTCCCGAAAGATAAGTGGGTATAGGAAGTCATTTTTTCGAGACCGATCTAGTTCGAAATATCTTTTGTATTTCTCTATTTTCATTTGAAATTCAATTTAATTGAAGCAAAGATAGGAGATTTTGGGGGTTATTCAATAATACATAGTGCGATACAGTAAAAACAAAAAAGTATAATAAAAAAAGAATAGATACTTCAGAAATTGGCAAATTGATCAACGGATTCTCTATTTTCTCTTTGTTCCATCGAATCGATTTATGTTCATTATAGGATAAGAAGATGGTTAGAAATCCTTTATTTTTTCACGCCAATCGCTCTTTTGATTTTGGAAAAAAAGTTATTTATCAATATACTCTTTCTTCTACACATCTAATTCCCCTTACAGTGGAGAATGACAATATAGTTAGGATTTATTAAAAAAATGGAAAATCCATTCATGGAAAAGCCTTTCCGCGCGGGCACTAATTTCTTTTTAACATCCAATTAGATCGGAAAATCGTTCAAATTAAGAACGGGAGCTCGTTGCTTTTTTGTTTCCCGATAATTAGAGCCATATAACTCTATCCATTTATTAACTCAGACCCACTTTAATAATAGAAATAATAGAAATATTATAATTTTTTTTTCGTTCTATATTCCGTACCAAGAATTCAAACAAGGTTTGGAACCGATCCAAAAAAATTTAGCAGAATTCTCCATTAATACGACATGCTATTTTTTCCATTCATTCCTTTCAGCAGGATCAGTCGTGGTCTTACAAACTATACCAAGGTATGGACGAATTTATTTCTTCATACAAATGCGTAAAAGACGTTAGCCGCACTTAAAAGCCGAGTACTCTACCATTGAGTTAGCAACCCCCCAAAAAATTACGTTATGTAGATATAATTATCATAAAAAAATAGAATCATCATTAAAAAATTTAATAACAAATTAAATAAAAAAAAGAAAGATAAAGTCAAATTTATATGATTTATAAATTTCTTATGGATGAAATATATATGTATATCATATTTCTTAATATACTATACTGGATTTGCTTTATTTTCTATATTTTATTTTATAAGTTATTTGCTTGCTTTTATTTTCTAAATTTTCTATTTTATTCTTTATTATTATAAATTATATATATATATATTATATATTATTTTATTTTATATATATATATTTCAAAATTTTTATATTTTGTACAAAGATATAAAATATATATATAAAACTTAAAAAAACTGAAAGACTAAAATAAAGAGATAAATAGATCCGAAACTAAGATCTAATTGCCCAGATCGAATTATATTTATTTGATACACTGTTGTCAATATGAATGTAAATGTGTTGAGAAAAATATCTGCAATGAAGATTAGTTAAAATAAAAAACCAAAATTGCCTTTATTATGCTCTTACATA